AAAAAAAAAAATGGGGGGAATTCAAAATCCAATTTTCATTTTTTGTTTAGTTGTTTAGAATTTCTATATTAATTATTTTATATTAATTATTTCTATATTATTTAACATTATTTAACTATTATCTCTATTATATTCTCTATTATATTATTATTATGTTATTATATTATAATTAATAATAATTAATAATATTATTTATTATTAATATATTCTAATATTATAGAATAAATATATTCTATATTATATACTATATTATATATATATTATTTTATTTAATATTTAAATATTAAATATTTAAATATTAAATAATTAAATATTATTATTAAATTAATTATTATTAATTAAGAAGGAATACGTTATATTGTTTACTTTATCTTTATATTGTTTTGTTTATATTGATTGAAATTGAATATGAATATGGCAAAAAGAACTCCTTTGTTTTGTGCTTTACGAGGTCAGTAAGGTATACCAAAAAAAGCCTATTTTACAATGTTAACAATGAAAGTTTTTAAAGATTTTTTCATTTTTCAAACTCCGACTTGTGAACTTGTCCATAAATACAGTAAGTGGTTCTTAAACTCGTGTAACTTACTAGGGGATTTGGTTTTGGTTGGTTTAGGTTGGAACGTGTTTTTAATCGAGTTCGTGTCATGATTTTGACTCGAAAAAATCACTAGGCTTGAATAGGTATCCCAAAGACAAAGAAAACAAGTCTCACTAACTCGTTGATTGCGGACAGGAGGGGAGGAAATTTCATATGTAATTGATTGACCTATGAAGAGGAATGAAGAAATTTTGGTTTGTTTAACTAAGATTAGAAAAAATACCGATTGGGTCTACCTAGTGAAATGTGCTTTTTTTGGTTTCAGCTTTATGCTCTGCCCTGAATGATTGTTGTGAGCAAGCTTATGAGAATGATTTTTTTCGATGAACCAAGTAATCGCTCCCAAGTGACCGGTTACAAACAACAAAAAATAAAATAATGAAGAAATGAAAACAATAATTTTTTTATTTGAATTTTCTTTATTTTTTTTTTTAGGGCTATACGGACTCGAACCGTAGACCTTCTCGGTAAAACAGCTCAAACTGATTATTATCAAAATGATTCGAACTTTTTCAAAGACCCAACATGCATTTTTTTTGCATTGGGCTTGTTCATTAACTGATATAAATAATCAGTTAGTCTACCATAATTCTCTTGGCATAAAGATAACAAGATGGCTCCATGTGCTCTGATTTCTGGATTCCGATCCGAGAGCACTACCAAAGTGTTTCAAAGAAGGGTTATCTTGATGTAGGTCTGCTTTTGGCTTAAATCAACCTAAGTTAAATAGAATCTCCATTGTCCTGCTTCTGCTTAAAGAATCAAATATGAAACTTCATACACCTTAAAGTTCATAGGATAGGACGAAAGGAGAATTTTTTGAGGTCCTTATACTTATACTCATTATGCCTAGCATTGAATAGACTGGTATTCACCTTATCAAGGTCTTAAATCAATGATGGGTTCTATTGGGCGTCTAAAAGGACACCTAAATTGGCCCGAACCTTTTGTGTCAGACTATTGTTCTCTTGTTCCCTAAAAGTCATGGAGTAAGACATCGACTTCTCAATAAGTCTTTCGATTCCATGATGGACTCCTTTGAAAAAAAAACATTGGCGCACGTGTAAACGAGGTGCTCTACCTAACTGAGCTATAGCCCTTGTGTTTGTGATACATATTTTATCATGTCGATAATTTCTTGTCAAGATGAATATTATAGGATCCAACATCCTATTTCTTTGATCTCTTTGGTCGATATTGCTTATAAATAATATTCCATTTATAATTAATATTACATTTCTAATCCATTGATGTCATGGATTCCATTTCTTTCTTTTTGTGATGATAAATGACCTACTTAACTCAGTGGTTAGAGTATTGCTTTCATACGGCGGGAGTCATTGGTTCAAATCCAATAGTAGGTAGAACTTATTAGATATCAGAATCAATGCTAGCTAATAAGTTTTTTTACCCACCTTATTTTCTATTTTATTAATTTTTGAATTAAAAAAAATTTCGTTGTATTCGAATCTGATTCTACTTATGATTCTATTCAATTGGCAGAATAAAAATGATTCTATTCAATTGGCAGAATAAAAAAAAATAGGTTGTATAAACAGAACTTCTGTATAAACAGAAGTTCTGTTTATACAGAAGTTCTGTTTATTATTCGGACGCACCAACTAGTTATAGTTACGAAATTACATTGATAGCCTCTACTCGTGCTCTAGCACGTCTGAGAGCTAGATTTGCCTCAATTATTTGTCTCCTGCCTTCCGCTTTTCTTAAGTTAGCTTCCGCTATTTCAAGAGTTTGCTGAGCTTCTTGTGGATCAATGTCACTACCCTTCTCCGCATCGTTTACTAAAACAGTAATCTCATTATTGCCTATTCTAGCAAAACCACCCATCAGAGCCATCGTTAACCATTGGTCATTAAGGCGTATTCTCAAAATACCGAT